CCATAGTATATTATTTGATCAAATCATTGAATTATTTATTTCTCTTGAAATCTCTTCAATGTTTATTTTTACACACGTCTTTTTTTAGGAGGCCTACAGCCATTATGTGGCATAGGAGTTACATCCCGTATGAAACTTAATAGTATACCACTTCTACGAATAGCTCTTAATGCCGCATCTCTTCCGAGACCCGGGCCTTTTATCATAACTTCTGCTCGTTGCATACCTTGATCCACTACTGTCCGAATAGCATTTCCTGCTGCGGTTTGAGCGGCAAATGGCGTACCCCTTCTTGTACCCTTGAATCCACAAGCCCCGGCAGAGGACCAAGAAATTACTCGACCCCGTACATCTGTAACAGTCACAATGGTATTGTTGAAACTTGCTTGAACATGAATAACTCCCTTGGGGATTCTACGTGTATTCTTACGTGAACCAATACGTCTATTTCTACGCGAACCGATTTTTGGTATAGGTTTTGCCATATTTTATCATCTCATAAATATAAGTCAGAGATATATGGATATATCCATTTCATGTCAAAACAGATCCTTATTCTTTTTTTTTTTTTTTTACTTATTTATTTATTTGTACATCTGTACATCGGGTCCTTTCGATTTCGAGAGTCTTTTTGTTTTAGAAAGATTATCCTTGTCTTTGTTTATGTCTCGGGTTAGAACAAATTACTATAATTCGTCCCCGCCTACGGATCAATCGACATTTTTCACAAATTTTACGAACGGAGGCCCTTATTTTCATATTTGTCATTCCTTTTTTTAATTCCGAATCTACTTATTGGAAGAAAATAAGTTTCTTGAAATTTTGAATTTCGAATTGTATCCTCACGAAAGAATGTTGAAATTGAAAAAACCGCCTAATCATTCAATTCTTTGCTTTGGAGTCTCTAAATTATACGCCCTTTGGTTGAATCATAAGGACTTACCTCAATTTTTAGTCTATTTCCTGGTAGTATACGTATAAAACTAGATGAAATCCTTTACGAAACAAAAACCAGAATAATTTTTTTGTTATCTAAACGAATCCGGAAGATACATACCATCGGTAAGTTGTTCAGTAATTAAACCCTCATGAATCCATTTTTGTTGTTGCATTCCAGGTAAAACCGCTTTGAAGTATCAACTAATGTAAGAGGGATAATATTATAAACTTGTCCTTTCTCTTTTTTCACAAATATGACCGTGTCGGCTATTAGAAAGATTACCATATATAACACAAAACTTCTCCGCCGATTCCTTCTAGTCGAGCCTTTCGATCTGTCATTATACCTCGAGAAGTAGAAAGAATTACAACCCCCATTCCGCCTAAAATTCTAGGAATTCGTTGATAGTTAGAATATATTCGTAGACCGGGTCGACTGATCCGTTTTAAATTTAAAACAGTTCTATATGGTCCTTTCCTATTTCTTCTATGTCGTAGGGTTAAAACCAAAAAATATTTATTGCTTTCTTGATGTTTTCTCACGTTTTCAATAAAACCTTCTTGTAAAAGGATTTTAACAATATTTTCAGTGATGTTAGTAGATGGTATTCGAACTGTTCTTTTTTTATTCATGTCAGCATTTCGTATAGAGGTTATTATGTCAGCAATAGTGTCTTTACTCATGATAAACTAAGATTTTTGTTTCCCCCGAATTTTGATATAATCAACATGCTCTTTTTCTTTTTTTCTGAATTTTTTAATATTTATGAATTATTAAAGATATATACGTGATAGATAAACAATTTACTAATTAATTAAATAAATTGAATCAATTTCATTCAAATACTATATTAAGGTCTTCCCCTATAATACTTCAGGTGCTAATGAAACTATTTTAGTGAAATTTAACTGTCTTAATTCCCGGGCGATCGCGCCGAAAATTCGGGTTCCTTTTGGATTTCCTTCTTGATCAATAACAACCGCAGCGTTGTCATCATATCGTATTATCATACCGTTGTCGCGTTTGAGTTCTTTACAAGTACGTACAATGACAGCTCGGACCACTTCCGATCTTTCTAGAGGTGTATTTGGTACTGCTTCCTTGATTACAGCAACAATAATGTCACCAATATGAGCATATCGTCGATTACTAGCTCCTATGATTCGAATACACATCAATTCTCGGGCCCCGCTGTTATCCGCTACATTCAAATGGGTTTGAGGTTGAATCATATCATTTTTTTTTTATCGGTTTTTTCTTTTTCAATGCAAAGCAAAGGTATAAATAAAAAAAAGAAATATTATTTGTTCAAAACAAAAAAAGAAACCTGCAATTGTTTTTTTTTCATCCCCAAAACCCCTTTCGTTTGTTTCTACATTCCTATCCAGAAAGAATGAATTGAGTTCGTATAGGCATTTTAGATGCCGCTATTGAAATAGCCCTTCTAGCTATATTTTCTGCTACTCCGCTCATTTCATAAAGTATTCTACCGGGTTTAACGACAGCTACCCAATATTCGGGAGATCCTTTCCCCGAACCCATACGTGTTTCTGTAGGTCTTACTGTAACAGGTTTGTCTGGAAATATGCGTACCCATATTTTTCCACCGCGGCGTGCATTTCGTGTCATTGCTCGCCGCCCTGCTTCTATTTGTCTAGATGTGATCCAAGCGGGTTCAAGCGCTTGAAGAGCATATCTACCGAAGCAAATACGATTACCTCGATAAGATATTCCTTTCATTCTTCCTCTGTGTTGTTTACGGAATCTGGTTCTTTTGGGGTTATAGTTGATGGTTGTTTAGTAATTCCATCCATCTCTACTACAGAACCGGACACGAGAGTTTCTTCTCATCCAGCTCCTCGCGAATTAAACAATTAAAAAAAATTAAACAAAAAAAATACACGGTTAATAATATATGGAATCGTGGGATTCTTTGAAATTTGATCTAATCAATTATAAATTAGAAATTTTTTGTGTTTTAATATATAATTTAACACGTATTCTATTTATAGATAATGTCGTTTTGGTAGAACGCTATAATGAATCTTTATTTTGTTTTTCCTTTTATTTCGAATCGACTAAAATTTATAAATAAAAAAAATTCGCGGGCGAATATTTACTCTTTCAACATTCAGTTGTAAGATTAGTCTATGACATGACCTCTCAGAATAAATGAATAGGTTTCTGGTTCGTTTCGCCATCCTACTCAATGAATCATTAGGATTCGTTTTCAATAGAATCTTATGCATTCACAGGTTCTGTCGTTCCCACCACTTCTCGATTAATGATTAGGTCTGAATTTTACAACGGAGCCTCAAATTAAATTTATTCTTGAGTCAACCTTCTCAGTCTTTATTGGCTCGGGGCTCTTGATTTTTTGTTCTATGCACGGATTTGTCTAATTATGGATCAATCAGTATTGATGCTTTATTACATTCCCTTTATATGAGATGACTCATAGACCTTACATATTAGAATTATATATCATTAATATTCTTTTTCTATCTTTCTCTCACCCTTCCATTTATCTGTATACTTTATATTGCTTTACAACCCATAATATATTGCTTTACAACCCATAATCAGATTGTTTTTTTTTTTTTTTTGTTTATGTAAAAAAGATTTCAGTTGCTACAATGATATGACTTATATATCATATCTTGACTGGTTCTTTCTATCCAGATAACACGAAGTGATGAGTTGGTTATTAGTTCTATAGTTATCAGTTTGTACTATGGGCTGTCCATTTTTTTGAATCCCAACCCTAAAAAAACCAACGAGTCACACACTAAGCATAGCAATTATATCAAATGATTAATCGAATTTTTATTAAACCTTATAGAATTGTTCTTTTTTTTTTTATTATTTACCAGAAAAAGAATGAAAGAGTTTGCCATTTTTTGTTTTATCACCAGATCTAACTAAATATAAGTCAAGTAAGTTCTTATTATTCCTCGTCTACAAATATCCAAATTTTGATGCCTAATACCCCATAGATAGTTCGAACTGCATAGGAACAATAATCAATTTTAGCTCGAATGGTTTGTAGAGGAACTCTACCTTCTCGGATCCATTCAACACGTGCAATTTCTTTTCCGTCGATACGCCCTGCAATTTGTACTTGAATCCCTTTTGTACCTGCCTGTTCAGTTAATTCAATAGCTTTTTTCATTGCTTTGCGAAATGAAACTCTATTCTTTAATTGTCCGGCTATAAATTCTGCAAGAATATTGGGGTGCCCGTAAGGATTTGCAATTCTTGTAATAGCAATGTTGAGTTTTCGGTTTACACAATTGAGTTCTTTTTGTACATGCGTCTGTAATTCTTCGATTCTTCGAGTCCTGTCTTCTATTAATAACTTGGGGAATCCCATATAGATTATGACCTGAATCAAATCGATTCTTTTTTGAATCTCTATACGTGCAATTCCCTCTACATTAGAGGATATTTTCATATTATTTTGCACATAATTTTTGATACAATCTCGTATTTTTTGATCTTCTTGTAGATCCTTTGAATAATTTTTTGGTTGTGCAAACCAAAGAGAATGATGACCTTGGGTTGCACCAAGTCTGAAACCAAGTGGATTTATTTTTTGTCCCATAATCCCCCACTACTATATATATCGTGAAACGTGACATCTGTTTGTATTTTTTTTTTATTCATTCGATTTTTTTTAAGCATAACATAATATAGCGTATTTGTATTTTTTATAATATAAAATATTCTTCCTTTAAGTATTCCTCAGCTCTAATTTATAGAATTTCCTTTTATCTATTTCTTCCTCTTCATCTAAAGATATATCTTTCAATACAATAGTTATATGACAAGTGGATCTTTTTATAGGATAACCTCGGCCTCGAGCCCGGGGCTTTAATTTTTTCACAGTTGTGCCCTCGTTAACTTCGGCTTTACTAATGATTAAACTTGTTTCGTTCAAACCCTTATTGTGATTAGCATTTGCTGCTGCAGAATAAACCAATTTTAAAATGGCATAACATGCTCGATAAGGCATAAGTTCTAGTATCATAAGTGTTTCTTCATAGGACCGCCCACGAAT